TGTAGCACCAGGCGGATTGTTAGCTAGCGTGTATCATCTTACGAGAATACAGTATGGTGTGGATCAACCCGAAGAGGTATGCATAAAAGTATTTGCCCCAAGGACGAATTCTAGAATCCCGTCTGTTTTCTGGATTTGGAAAAGCGCAGACTTTCAAGAACGGGAATCCTATGATATGTTGGGAATCTCTTATGAGAATCATCCACGCCTGAAACGTATCTTGATGCCCGAAAGTTGGCTAGGCTGGCCTTTACGTAAGGATTATATTACCCCCAATTTCTATGAAATACAAGATGCTCATTGAATGATAAGAAACTCATCTTCACTTATACGACTCCTGATATTCAAGGAATATTTTACGTTCTGTTTTAGATGAAACGGAGTAACTGGCCTTTCATTCGTACTATGGATGGGCTGCTAAAGAAGCTTCATTTATATTCTAAAATTTGGAAGAGCCCCATTTCAGATGAGCATAGCCAGTAGGATGAATCAAAAGAGTTCTGCACTATGAACTGAACTTTGTACCGCGCGCATCGCTTAGATGGGGCCACAGAAAGCCGCGTACGCGTAATAAATGGGAAAGTGAAAAGTGAAGAAATAGAAAGAAAATAGGAAATGGAAATTCAGAAATAAAAAAGAAATAAAAAAGGATCGGATTTTTTGGGCTGTCTCTGAAATGAACCCTGTCTTTTCCTGTACTTCAACTCCTATAGACTAGTCTTTTAGGGTTTTCGCGCAACTAACTTCGACTTCGTATATGTATGAAGTATTAACATTCTTTTTGTGTGGGAGGAGATACAGTATGAACAAACAAACAAAAAAGAGGAGAGAACAGAATCCAATTAATTTCTTTACTCACGTTCTTTACCCATCTACAAGATGGGGGTGTCTATCTATATACCTAGATGGATAAATATGTATTATGCTCTAGACTATTAACGAATATAATATGGGTTCCGACCCATATTGATTATTGATTCATTTGTATGAGTATCTTATCTATTAGATACATTAACCACGTGCCAGGAACCAGATTTGAACTGGTGACACGAGGATTTTCAGTCCTCTGCTCTACCAGCTGAGCTATCCCGACCATTCTCGATGCATGATCCTACTAAAAGAAACTAAAAGAAAAGGCTTGGGTCTATGTCAATGAAAGGTACTCAAAAAGCATTAACTTACCTAAAAAAAGTCGGTAATTTCTTGGATCTTCAAAAAGGAGACTTTGTAAATGTAAGTGTAAGAGTAATGATATGAACTGCGAAAGGTTCCGTAATGGAGATTGTTTGCCCATCCATATATGGATGGGCATTTGTACGTATATCATATCTATCACAGTGAGAAGAGAGAAAGATTTCTGGTCGGATCCTTTTGTGAAAGAGTAGAGTAAGTGAAAAACATATCTAATTTTGAACCACTGATGAAAAAAAAGAGGATAAATGCTTAGGGAGTAAAATAGGGCTTTTATTGGGGATAGAGGGACTTGAACCCTCACGATTTCTAAAGTCGACGGATTTTCCTCTTACTAGAAATTTCATTGTTGTCAGTATTGACATGTAGAATGGGACTCTATCTTTATTCTCGTCTCGCCCGATTAATCAATCTTTAAAAAGATCTATCAGACTCAGGTGTGATAGTCGATTTGATCACTGACTATTCGATTCTTCCTTCTACTTCTGAAATTTTGATCATAGATAAAAAAATATAGATTCGGGCCGTGATTAATCTTTGATATTTCAGTACATATACGTACATATCTAGGGTCATCCCACTCTGGAATTTCGATAGAAGAATTCTTCTACCAATGTAGTAAAGTAAAGTCAACCCATTTATTTGTTAGAACAGCTTCCGTTGAGTCTCTGCACCTATCCTTTTTTTATTCTGAACTATTTTTTTTTTTTTTCGCAAAACAGGATTTGGCTCAGGATTGCCCATTTTTAATTCCAGGGTTTCTCTGAATTTGGAAGTTACCACTTAGTAGGTTTCCATACCAAGGCTCAATCCAATCAAGTCCGTAGCGTCTACCAATTTCGCCATATCCCCCTCCCTCTCTTCCTTATGAGAAATAAATCACATTGTCCCTTCTTTCATTTATCTTGGAGCCGTTGAATTCATTAGATACAGGTCCTTATTCCTATATTGAATAGGTGTAACCCTATTTCTTTTCTTGCACAGCTTCTTTCATCCCTATCGGAGTGGCGGACCCATATTTGATATGATCCAATCATAAATGATTCTATCATTGATGTATCCGCAATTCAATATGGATGGATATATCCCACGTCACGTATATATATATGTCTTTCCCCCCCTTATTTTTTTAGCGCTATTTGGAATACTGGAACGGTCGATATTCATTCTTCTTTTTTTTTTTTTTATTGTATCGTCTTATCTACTCCCTTTCCGAATTAAACCGGAGGAATGGCTCATTATGCTCTGGACTGCAGCCTTATCTTTATCTTATCCTTTCCTTAGGAATTATCTCCTATACTATAGGGATTCCTATAGTATAAATAAATAGATAAATAAATAGAATTTCTATATTTATTATATAAATATAAAATAAACTAATTATTATATTATATTCTAATTTTATTTATTTAAAAATAATTTATTTTTATTAATTTAATTTAATATTATATATATATTAAATAATATAATATAATATTAATAAAAACAAACTACTATTTCTTAATTTCTATTTATTATATTAATAATAAATAAACAAATAGTTAAATAAATAAAAAGCTAATTACTAATAGCTAAGTCCCAGTGGTTTCCCGAAATCCTATGCACTATTTCTGTTATGCGAGCCCGCTTAGCTCAGGGGTTAGAGCATCGCATTTGTAATGCGATGGTCATCGGTTCGATTCCGATAGCCGGCTTTTCCATTTATTCTATTTTTTTCCATGATTGATAATGTCTCCTTGAGATTAAGAGAAATTGAAAAGACAGAAATTGAAAAGAATCTTCCATTTTATCCAAATGTCGGATCAACATAGTATGTTATGGGAACTCCCAACTATGAATAAAAAAGAATCAAAAATGGATTGAAGCTCTTAGATCTCTACAGAACAAGAAGGGGATACTTAACTTCCTATATATAACTATATAAAATAATCCGGTTATGTTATTGAGACAATTTATCTCATTCTTCTTTATAGTACTTCAGCGAGTTTAGCTTCGTTTATCGTTTAGTTCAGTCTTAATTTATTTATTCTGTGAAATAAAATTTCAATAAAATTAAGGAGTCTTTATGTCTCGTTACCGAGGGCCTCGTTTCAAAAAAATACGCCGTCTGGGGGCTTTACCGGGACTCACTAGTAAAAGACCTAGATCCGGAAGGGATCTTAGAAACCAACCGCGTTCCGGGAAAAGATCTCAATATCGTATTCGTCTAGAAGAAAAACAAAAATTGCGTTTTCATTATGGTCTGACAGAGCGCCAATTACTTAGATATGTTCGTATCGCTGGGAAAGCCAAAGGGTCAACAGGTCAAGTTTTACTACAACTACTTGAAATGCGTTTGGATAACATCCTTTTTCGATTGGGTATGGCTTCGACCATTCCTGGAGCTAGACAATTAGTTAACCATAGACATATTTTAGTTAATGGTCATATAGTAGATATCCCAAGTTATCGGTGTAAACCCCGAGATATTATTACTACGAGGGATGAACAAAGATCAAGAGCTCTGATTCAAAATTATGTGGATTCATCCCCCCGCGAGGAATTGCCAAAACATTTGACTCTTGACCCATTACACTATAAAGGAATAGTAAATCAAATAATAGATAGTAAATGGATCGGCTTAAAAATCAATGAATTACTAGTCGTGGAATATTATTCCCGTCAGACTTAAACTTAATTAAAATAATTAAGCTTTGGACAATTTTGTCCACCCTGTTTCACCAAACAAAGTAAATAGAACTAAGCTAAGGGATTTAATCCGGATTTTCCCACATTTGCATATCGCAAGTGAATCCGCGGTCAGATTCTCATTCCTTGTCTACCCTTTCTGATATTTTATCTACCACAGTAATTGGCAATAGAGAATCACTAGAAAAGAAAGGCCCTACTCTTTGGGTATCCATTGTTATTTGATACATTGTGGTTGGTAACATTGGTGAATTAGGTGTAAGTCAAGGTACGGAAAGAGAGGGATTCGAACCCTCGGTAAGCAAAAGCCTACATAGCAGTTCCAGTGCTACGCCTTGAACCACTCGGCCACCTTTCCTGCAGAATCTTAGGATTATTGCCCGGAAACCCAGTGAATAGCGAGTCATTCATATTATTGAATTGTATTATTGCAATAACAATAAAGGTACGACCGATCGATTATAAATCGAAAACTTTCCGTCAAAGATCTTCCTTGGAGGCTCGAGGGATAAAAACACATTTTTTTTTATTGAATATAATATATTGAATATTAAATTAACTTAATATTATATTAAAATTAAAAAAACGATCTATTCATCTTTATCTATTCATCTTTGTCAAGACGACGGTCCTCTCCATCTTATTCGGATATTTATACCGGATTAAACAACCAATGAATTGGGACGAATCCACTAACTGTATAGTATTTTATACTATACTATGGTTATATTTAGAGGTCAGTAGGAATTAAAAAATTCCTTTCTAGTTTATTCAGATTTATCAACAGCAGCTCTTCTCATGAGCTACCCCATAGATCCATTATAAATAAATTCATGGGTCGCCCTATGATTTTTATATTTCCATTGTATTGTTTGTGTATACGCGCTATTCACCCAAAAAGGATGGGTTGGTTATTCTATTTTCATCATGGAATGATTATTTGATTCTTTTTCTCTTTGGATCATAATATAATTATAATAAAATAAAAAAGAAATAAAAACTCCTCGAGTTAGATCAGAATCTGTAGGAAAAATTCTTTGATTCCTTAACTTCGCTAAAATGAGGAGTAAGAGTTCTGTTCATTGGTATAAATACCACATTGGGCTGAAATCCAATCTGATTCCAATATTTCCTATCTATCCCTGTCTTAACTTAAAAGGGACAATTTTTGGGGTCTTTTTTTTTTTTTACAATTACTCCGTTTTTATGTGATTTCGTACTGTACAATTCCTTTGTTTATGGGAGCATTTTCCCTCGAGGGAAAGGATAATGAGAAGAATTATGGAATGGGTTGTAAACTATGCCTAGATCTCGGATAAGTGGAAATTTTATTGATAAGACCTCCTCAATTGTAGCCAATATCTTATTACGAATAATTCCGACAACTTCAGGAGAAAAAGAGGCATTTACCTATTACAGAGATGGTGTGATTTGATTCGTTTTTTTTTATTTATTTTTTATTTTATTTATATTAAATTTATTAAATTTTTTTTATATTTTATTTACTATATATTAATATTAGATTAGATTTGGCCTCTTTCAGTCTTATGAGAAGGGGACATGGTTCAGGACAAAAAAAAAATTCTTGAAATAAACTTCCGCTTGGTGAAGGTGAAGTTTGGGGTAGTAGAGATCGAACAATTCCTTCTGTCGTGTATCCCCGATTGATGCAACCTCAGATGCTTCAATTATTGATTTTAGCATTGAGCGAAAGGTTACACCTATAGGTTCTGTATTGCAGGTTAATCCTACTCCACCAGTACTAATAGGCGGCGCATAGGGAAAGAAGCACTACACCTAGGAATCAACAACACGAAAACTTTGTTATATATTATATTATACTATTACCCCTTTTCCTTATTGGGATCGGGACTAACAAGAATGGTTGGGACAACAAACATCCATCTCGTTTGTGCTTTTGGATACCCGTATAACCATCGAAGATCGTTGAAGTGACTAATTCCTGCAAATCAAATAGAGGGCGTTGAGGACAAAGAAATTGTTGGAGTGAGCATTTCTATCTAGCATCAACACGTTTGGTGTTAAGAAAAAGACCTCTTACAGGAAGGTTGGCTAGAGATTTCTTGTAAAAACACTAGCCCCCGTCAGTTCATAATGAGAATATTTCAATCTTTTTTGCTTCCATGGATTATTCCCTTTATTACTATGCACAGAAGGGAGGAGCCGTATGAGATGAAAGTCTCACGTACGGTTCTGAAACGGAGATTCTTTGAATATAATGAACGACCGTAACGGATGTCAGCTCAATCCGAAGGAAATTATGCGGAAGCTTTACAAAATTATTATGAAGCTACGCGACTAGAAATTGATCCCTATGATCGAAGTTATATACTCTATAACATAGGCCTTATCCACACAAGCAACGGGGAACATACGAAGGCTTTGGAATATTATTTCCGGGCACTAGAGCGAAACCCATTCTTACCACAAGCTTTTAATAATATGGCCGTGATCTGTCATTACGTGCGACTATCTCCACTATAGAAAGAAGGAAAGAAAGATCAAATACGCTAGTCAATACTAGAAAAAAATGGGCTTTCTACATATGCATCGTCCAAAGCAACGATTTTTATCAGCTGTAGCAAAGAAAGACTTCATGGAGGCCAAAATATGAAGAAATGTGTATGGCCTATATACTAGATTCCATGGATAAAGGATCTAATTTAATTGAAATTGATAGGGTAAGCGCCGTAAAGATCAATTAGAGAGGTATTAGAGAGGTTTTGGGGCCGATAGCCGATAGAATAAGAACTGCTTACATAACATATCTTATGCTATGAGATAAAAGTTAGGAATCAACTTATGTAATAGAGTCGATCTACTAAGGTATTGAGCAGCGGTGTAGCATCAGATCCCAAAGATAGTAAGTCCTTTCTTTCTTATGGAGGAAAGTCTTTTTCAAAGATTCTATATTAATTTCTATATGAAACCGAGATAGTTACCTTTCAGAAGATTCTAATGATGGAGGGGGTACGGTACCTATGCTTTATTCTTCTGAAGGTGGGAGAAAAGATAAAACGAATTATTGATCAAAACAAAATAAGAGTTTGAAACTTATGTAATTAACCTCTTCTGGTTAACCCGGGATAGATTTACGAGAAATATCATTCAATTATGGATATGGTAGATTAAGATGGGACACCAAAAGAATTGGTGGCGGAGCCGTATGAGGTAGGAAACTCTCAAGTACGGTTCTAAGGGAAGGAAGTGGCCCACCTATTCCGACCGTGGAGAACAGGCCATTCGACAGGGGGATTCTGAAATTGCGGAGGCTTGGTCTGATCAAGCTGCTGAATATTGGAAACAAGCAATATCGCTTACTCCAGGTAATTATATTGAAGCCCATAATTGGTTGAAAATCACAGGGCGGTAAGAACACTCNTTTTTTTTTTTTTTTTTTTGAATTCAATTATCATGTTATGTTGGATCCATTAATCAAATAAAAAGGATCGTTCCTCTGGGAAGAGCCAATCAAGTAATTTCATTATATCCCTTCTAAGATAAGATCGTTCTAATTTGTCTGGTACTTCCGAAGTATAAACCATACAGATACTGTACAGAATACATTACTTTTTTCTATGCTAATAAAGCTATATCCTC